GATCCTATCGTGGAATAATAAAAAAATGCCTTTCACCCTCTATTATAAATGCAACTGCAATCCAAAATCGGATAGATGTCATTTTTATAAATAAGATTCATAGTATTCTTCGTAATGATTATAATTACCACGAATTTGAACAGAAAAAAGATATCTTTAATAAAAAATCAATATCAAAAGAAATTAGGCTTTTCATGCCTTTAATGAGTCCATTTTCTGGGGAATCAATATTCAATCTGAAAGGAATAGAAGAAAGACAAATTGGTTCAGAAGATCAAGAAAAATTTTACAAATTTTTAGTTGATGCAATCATAGGACTAAAAAAAAAAAGGATACATAAAATAAATAGAAAAAAAGTTCCATCCTGGTCATACACATTAATTGATGATTTAGAACAACAAGAGAGACAAAATGAAGACGATGTACCGACGGATCATCAAATTCGCTCAAGGAAAGCTAAACGTGTAGTTATTTTTACGGATAACGAAGAGAATATACAGATTAATAACATAAATTCTAATAAGTCTGATGAAATAGAAGAAGTAGCTTTGATACGTTATTCACAACAATCAGATTTTCGTCGAGACATAATAAAAGGTTCTATACGTATTCAAAGGCGAAAAATAGTTTTTTTGGAATTATTTGAAGCAAATATACATTCTCCACTTTTTTTAGACAGAATAGATAAATCTTATTTTTTTTCTGTTAAAATTTCAAAATTAATTAAACGAATTTTTCAAAACTATATAGAACAAACTCACGAATTTCAAATTTATGATTATACGGAAGAAAAAAAGAAAGAAGATAAAAAAAACAACTGCAAAAAAGAACAAGAAAAAAGAAAAGAAAAAGCACAAATCGAAATAGCCGAAGCCTGGGATACCATTCTATTTGCTCAAATAATACGAGGTTTGATGTTAGTAACTCAGTCAATTCTTAGAAAATATTTTTTATTGCCGGTATTGATAATTGCAAAAAATATGAGTCGTATATTTTTATTCCAACTTCCTGAGTGGTCTGAGGATTTTGACCAGTGGAATAAAGAAATGCATGTTAAATGTACCTATAATGGTGTTCAGTTATCAGAAACAGAATTTCCTAAAAACTGGTTAAAAGATGGTATTCAAATAAAGATACTATTTCCTTTCTTTTTAAAACCTTGGCACAGATCGATGCTAAGACTTTCTTATCCAGATCAACCGAAAAAAAAACAAAACAATCAAAAAGATGATTTTTGTTTTTTAACAGTTTGGGGAATGGAAACTGAACTTCCTTTCGGTTCCCCCCGAAAACGACCTTCTTTTTTTAAACCCATTTTTAAAGAACTCGAAAAAAAAATTAGAAATTTTAGAAAAAAATGGTTTCGAATTTTAAAACTTGTCATTACAAAAAAAAAAGTTGAATTTTTTTTTAAGATTCCAAAGGAAATAACAAATTTTTATAATTCAACAATAACTCCAATTCGAATATTTGGATTGAAAGATCAATTTAGTGAAATAAAAAATGAAAAAGATTCGTCAAGCAATACTTATACGATTCATGACTCATCCGTTCAAGTTCGATTCAAGAATCCGAAAAACTATTCAGACGTAGTAGCAGAACAAAAAATGAAGGATCTGGCTAATAGAACAAAGACAATACAAAATAAAATAGAAACTATTTCAAAAGAAAAAAAAAAAAGATTCCAAATTATAAAATTAATTCTTAAGCCGAACAGAACATGTTATAGTACTAAAAAATTAGAATCACCCAAAAATTTTGGACAGATATTAAAAAGAAGCAATACTCAATTAATTCGCACATTAAATTATTTAAAAAAAAAATTTAAGGAAAGGATATTCAGGGATATATTTCTATATATTATTAATAGCCTACGAATTAATATTCAAGAATCGACAACAAATTTGAGCAAAAAAAACCTTTATAATAATGGAAAAAATCAAGAAAGGATTGATAAAACAAATAAAAAAACAATTCAATTTATAAAATCACTTTTTTATTTTATTAGTCATATAAATAAGAATTTAAATATTATTTCAGATTTTTATTTTTTATCACAGGCCTATTTATTTTATAAATTATCACAAGTCAAAGTTATTAAATTATATTTATATAAGTTTAAGTTAAGGTCTATTCGTCAATATAAGGGAATGTCTTTATTTCTAGAAAAGGAAATCCAAAATAATTTGGAAACACAAGAAATAATTCTTTCAAAGATTAAAAAACCTCCAAATTCTGGACTGAATCAATGGAAAAACTGGTTAAAGTTTAAAAGTAATTCTCAATACGATTTATCTCAGATAAAATGGTCTCAATTAGGATCACAAAAATGGCGCAATCAAGTCACTAAATATTGTGAGATTGAACAGCAAATTTTACAAAAAAACAAAAAGAATTCATATAAAAAAGACCCATTATTTTATTATAAAAATAAAAAAAATTATGAAAACCTTTTATATTTATTTATCGATCAAAAAGATAATTTAAAAAAAAACTATAAATATAATATTTTAGCATATAATTTGATTTTTTATGAAAATAAGAAGTATTCATATAGTTATGGGGAACCATTACAAGTAAATAAAAACCAAAAATTATCTTCTTATTATACTTATAATTACCACAGACCTAAAGACGAATTTATTTATATGGGATGGAATATACCTTCTTTAGAAATGAAAAGTACTATGAAAAAAAAAAAAGATAGAAAATATTTTGATTGGAAAATTATTCATTTTTGTTTCAAAAAAAAAATAGATATTGAGACTTGGATTAATAGTAGTAGTGCTGAAAATACTAAGACTGAAACGAAAACTTATAAAATTCAAACGAAAGATCTTTTTTATCGCCCAATTTATCAAAAGATTAACCAACCCAACCCTAAAAAATTCGTTTTTGATTGGATGGAGATGAATGAAGAAATATTAAATCGTCCTATATATAATCTAGCATTTTGGTTCTTCTCAGAATTTTTCTTAATTTATAATACCTATAAAATGAAACCGTGGATTATCCCAATTCATTTACTTTTTTCAAATTGTAATGTAAGTGATAAATTTAGCGAAAAGAAAAACACGAATTTTTTTACAACACCTATAATATCAAATGAAAAAAAATATCTTGAACTAAAAAATAGGAATCAAGACGAAAAAAAATTCCTAAGTCAAAGAGATCCCGTATCCGATGTTCAAAAAAAGTCTGAATTTATTATCTCAAACTACCAAAAAGATATTAATGAAAATTATATAGGATCAGAAAATATTAAAAATCGTAGAAAAAAAAAACAAGAAAAGAATAGTACAGAAGCAGAACTAGATTTCTTCCTTAAAAGGTATTTGCTTTTTCAATTGAGATGGGATGATTCGTTAAATCAAAAATTGATTAATAATATCAAAGTCTACTGCCTATTACTTAGATTGACAAATCCAAAAGAAATTACAATATCTTCGATTGAAAGAAGAGAAATGAGTCTGAATATAATGCTAATTCAGAAAGATTTAACTCTTAAACAATTGATAAAAAGAGGAATATTTATTATTGAACCCATCTGTCTATCTGTAAAGGGTGATGGACAATTTATTCTGTATCAAACGATAGGTATTTCATTGATTCATAAGAGTAAACAACAAAATAATAAAGAAAGAAACATTGCCAATATTGATACAAATAAGTCGGAGGACTTAATTCCAGGATATAATTTTAATTTACTTGTTCCTGAAAATCTTTTATCGCCTAGGCGTCGTAGAGAATTGAGAATTCTAATTTGTTTAAATTCAAGTAAGAATAATGGTATATATCGCTTTTACAGCAAAAATAAGATAAAAAACTGTCGTGAATTTGGGGATCAAAACAAAAATCTTACGAGCGAAAACACTCGAGTTCTAAAAGTCTTTCTTTGGCCTAAGTATCAATTAACAGATTTAGTCTGTATGAATCGTTATTGGTTTGATACGAATAACGGTAGTCGTTTTAGTTTATTAAGAATAAATATGTATCCACGATAAAAAATGCATTGATGATAAATATATTTTATATATTCACTAGAAATAGATGCACAGACTTCAATTCAGATATATGAGACTAATTTGATATCAATTAAATTACCCTAAAATTTTTAATCAAAACTACGAAAATGTGTATCCCAGGAAAAAGCTGGCATTATTATTACTGATCGAGAAAATTTCATATTTGGGAAATATAAAAAGTAAAGAAGGTTAAGAATTTATGAACAACAATGCATTTATATCTGTAATTTCACATGAAAAAGAAAACAGAGGATCTGTTGAATTTCAAGTTGTCTGTTTTACTACTAAGATACGAAGACTTACTTCACATTTGGAATTGCATAAAAAAGATTATTCATCTCAGAGAGGTCTACGAAAAATTCTAGGAAAACGTCAACGACTGCTGGTTTATTTAGCAAAGAAAAATAGAGTACGTTATAAAGAATTAATTAGTCAATTGAATATTCGAGAACTAAAAACGCGTTAATTTTTAGAGTTATTTTGAATTATTTGATTTATTTAGATCTTGAATTTTGATGAACTTTTTTCAATTAATTCATGGAAATAGAAAAAAAATTCATGAAAGAATGAATCGGGAAAAAACCTATGACTGTACCAACTAGAAGAAAAGATCTCATGATAGTCAATATGGGTCCTCACCACCCATCAATGCATGGTGTTCTACGACTTATTGTTACTTTAGACGGTGAAAATGTTCTCGACTGTGAACCTATATTGGGTTATTTACACAGAGGGATGGAAAAAATTGCTGAAAACCGAACAATTATACAGTATCTGCCTTATGTAACACGTTGGGATTATTTAGCTACTATGTTCACAGAAGCAATAACTGTAAATGGACCTGAAAAATTGGGAAATATTCAAATACCTAAAAGGGCTCGCTATATCAGAGTTATTATGTTGGAATTAAGTCGTATAGCTTCTCATTTGTTATGGCTGGGACCTTTTATGGCAGATATTGGTGCGCAGACCCCTTTTTTCTATATTTTCAGAGAAAGAGAGTTAGTATATGATTTATTTGAAGCTGCCACCGGTATGAGAATGATGCATAATTTTTTTCGTATTGGAGGAGTAGCCGGCGATCTACCTTATGGGTGGATAGATAAATGTTTAGATTTTTGTGATTATTTTTTAACGAGACTTGCTGAATACCAGCAACTAATTACGCGAAATCCTATTTTTTTAGAACGAGTTGAGGGGGTAGGTATTATTAGCGAAGAAGAGGCAATAAACTGGGGCCTATCAGGACCAATGTTACGATCTTCTGGAATAAAGTGGGATCTTCGTAAAGTTGATAATTATGAGTGTTATGATGAATTTGATTGGGAAGTCCAATGGCAAAAAGAAGGAGATTCTTTAGCTCGTTATTTAGTACGAATAAATGAAATGACAGAATCCATAAAAATTATTCAACAAGCTTTAGAAAAAATTCCAGGAGGTCCCTATGAAAATTTAGAAATTCGACGTTTTGATAGGCTAAAATATCCCGAATGGAATGATTTTGAATATCGATTCATTAGTAAAAAGCCGTCTCCCACTTTTGAATTGCCGAAACAAGAACTTTATGTGAGAGTCGAAGCTCCCAAGGGAGAGTTGGGAATATTTTTGATAGGAGATCAGAGTGTTTTTCCTTGGAGATGGAAAATCCGTCCGCCTGGTTTTATCAATTTGCAAATTCTTCCTCAGTTAGTTAAAAAAATGAAATTGGCTGATATTATGACAATATTAGGTAGCATAGATATCATTATGGGAGAAGTTGATCGTTGAAATGATAATTGATACAACAAAAATACAAAATATCAATTCTTTTGGCAGATTGGAATCCTTAAAAGATATTTTAGGGACTATATGGATACTTTTCCCTATTTTAATTCTCGTATTGGGAATCACAATAGGAATATTAGTAATCGTATGGTTAGAAAGAGAAATATCCGCGGGTATACAACAACGTATTGGACCTGAATATGCTGGTCCTTTGGGAATTCTTCAAGCTTTAGCAGACGGAACAAAACTCCTTTTTAAAGAAAACCTTCTTTCATCTAGAGGAGATACACGTTTATTTAGTATCGGGCCTTCTATAGCCGTCATATCAATTCTACTAAGTTATTCAGTAATTCCTTTTGGATCTCAGTTTGTTCTAGACGATCTCAGTATTGGTGTTTTTTTCTGGATCGCTATTTCAAGTATTGCTCCAATTGGACTTCTTATGTCAGGATATGGATCAAATAATAAATATTCCTTTTTAGGTGGTCTACGAGCTACGGCTCAATCGATTAGTTATGAAATACCATTAACTCTATGTGTGTTATCAATATCTCTACGTGTGATTCGTTAAAACATAAGTTTGTAAATTTTTGTTTCTAAGAAAAAAATTTAAATTTCGAAGAAACATATTAAATAGATATCTTCATTTTTTATTCACTGTTATTATATGTTATTATAGGATTGATAAATTAAACTGGATAGTTCGATGAGTGAAAAAAAAACAACTTATAAATTTGCAGTAAAAAAAAAGCCTCTTTTCCTATGTACAAGGGTTAAGCAAAAATAAAAAAATAAATAGACAAGACTGTTTACCCCCAAGATTAATTATAACTTGAAGCGGGCGGAAAGAAAAGAATAATTTTATGCAGTTTTTATGATAAATAAAAACATATTATGATATAGATTGAGTAAAGTAAAGAAAAGATAAGTGGATGATTAGGAACACCAAAGTACACAAAGGATTCGTAATATAAATTATGTCAATTTTACATAAAAGAAAAACTAAGTTGAGGCTTGTAATTGGTAGAAATTATAAAGAAGTACTCCCACAAATTCCGATCCAGAGTATGCTTCTATCCACCTATTAAATAAATAACTATCCGGAACGAGGTAAGCCTTTAACTTTTTTTATTTTAAGCCTAAAAAAAAGATAGACGGAAAAAATCAGATGAATTTTTTTTATTCATAAAGCGGAGTATTTTATTCAAGGATTAAGTTATTACTCAAAAAATTTTGAGTCAGTAAAAGGATGAGATCCATTCTGAAGCACTTTTATAGTATTGCAAACAGAATTCCATTAGTTTAATTCAGGATTTTTCGATTTTTTTGACTGTTATACAAGGATATCAGTCAAAAAAAAAATCGAAATATTTATTTATGACTTGCGAGGAGCCGTATGAAGTGAAAATTTCATGTACGGTTCTGTAATAGCGATTACAAGAGTGATCTTATGATCGACTAGGGTTATCTAACAGTTCAAGTACAGTTGATATAGTTGCGACGCAATCAAAATATGGTATTTGGGGGTGGAATTTGTGGCGGCAACCTATAGGATTTATTGTTTTTATAATTTCTTCACTAGCAGAATGCGAGAGATTACCTTTTGATTTACCAGAAGCAGAAGAAGAATTAGTAGCAGGTTATCAAACTGAATATTCAGGTATTAAATTTGGTTTATTTTATATTACGTCCTATCTAAATTTACTAATCTCGTCATTATTTGTAACAGTTCTTTACTTAGGTGGTTGGGATTTATCTATTCCACATATATTGATTCCTTATTTTTTTGAAATAAATAAAACGAAAGGAGTTTTTGGAACGACCTTTTGTATTTTCATTACATTAGGAAAAACATTTTTGTTTTTGTTCATTCCTATCGCAACAAGATGGACTTTACCTAGACTGAGAATGGATCAACTATTAAATCTTGGATGGAAATTTCTTTTACCTATTTCTTTAGGTAATCTATTATTAACAACTTCTTTCCAACTTTTTTCATTATAAATAAATTAATTATTAAAAAAAAACAAGAGAAAGAAAATCTTCTTTTTTATTTACTATACTATATGTTCCCTATGATAACTGGGTTCATCAATTATGGTCAACAAACAGTACGCGCGGCAAGATATATTGGTCAAGGTTTTATGATTACTCTATCTCATGCCAACCGTTTACCTGTAACTATTCAATATCCTTATGAAAAATTGATTACCTCCGAACGGTTTCGCGGCCGAATACACTTTGAGTTTGATAAATGTATTGCTTGTGAAGTATGTGTTCGTGTATGTCCGATAGATTTACCTGTTGTTGATTGGAAATTACAACAGGATATTCGAAAAAAACGATTGCTTAATTACAGCATTGATTTTGGAATCTGTATATTTTGTGGTAATTGTGTTGAATATTGTCCAACAAATTGTTTATCCATGACTGAGGAATATGAGCTTTCTACTTATGATCGTCATGAATTAAATTATAATCAAATTGGTTTGGGTCGTTTACCAATATCAATAACTGATGATTACATAATTCGAACTATTTTGAATTCACCTCAAAAAAAAATTTCCAAATAACTAAAACGTTCCTTTATTTACTAAATTTACTAAATAAGTTTTGAAATAATAAATTCATATATATTTTATAGTTAATTTAAATTCAAAAAGTTTCTTGTTTTCTTGGTAAATGGTAAATAATGTTAAAGGTCAAATATTCTTGAGTCTTTTGATTGGTGAAAATCACAATTTTAGTATTGACAAGAAGGTTCTGGTAATGATTTTGAATGACTAAAAAAAGAATGTAATGGGTCCCAAAATTCTACACCATTAGAATTTAAGAATATTTAACAATTAGAAATGCACGAATCTTTTTTACTGTTGAATTCAGTAAAATAATGAAAGATTCTTATTTTTTATCTCTTATTTTATATATAAATAAAATATAATGGATTTACCTGGATCACTACATGATTTTCTTTTAGTCTTTCTGGGAACAGTTCTTATATTAGGAAGTCTAGGAGTAGTATTATTTAACAATCCAATTTTTTCTGCTTTTTCCTTGGGATTGGTTCTTGTTTGTATATCTTTATTCTATATTCTAGCCAATTCCCAGTTTGTAGCTTCTGCACAACTCCTTATTTATGTGGGAGCTATAAATGTTTTAATAATATTTGCTCTAATGTTCATGAATGGACCAGAATATGACACAAATTTACGCCTGTGGATTGTTGGAGACAATGTCACTTCATTGATGTGTACAAGTCTTTTTTTTTCATTAATGATTACTACTTTAAATACGTCATGGTATGGTATTATTTGGACTACAAAATCAAAGCAGATTCTCGAACAAGATTTTATAACTACTAGCCAACAAATTGGAATTCATTTAGCAACAGATTTTTTTCTTCCTTTTGAACTCATTTCAATAATTCTTTTAGTAGCTTTAATAGGCGCAATCGCTTTAGCGCGTCAATAATTCATTTTAAAAACTAGTTTAAAACTAGCAATCAAAAAAATTTTTATTTTCGCATATTCATTTCTATTAAATTCTATTTAGATTTCTTTAGAAACGTTTTATTATTATCAACATATTTTTTATTTCTTATGAACTTATTGTATTCTAGCCAATCAAGTTGATTTAATTGTTGGTCATATTAAAATAAATATAAATTTATAAGGAGTTGGTCAATGATGCTCGAACATGTACTTGTTTTGAGTGCTTTTTTATTTTCTATCGGAATCTACGGATTAGTCACGAGCCGAAATTTAGTTCGAGCTCTTATGTGTCTGGAACTTATATTAAACGGAGTTAATCTAAATTTTGTAACATTTTCTGATTTTTTTGATAGCCGGCAATTAAAGGGAAATATTTTCTCAATTTTTGTTATAGCTATTGCAGCTGCTGAAGCAGCTATTGGGCTTGCTATTGTTTCGTCAATTTATCGTAACAAAAAATCAACTCGTATCAATAAATCGAATTTATTGAATAAATAGTCTTTATTTATATTATTCTAAAAATATTTAGAATACTAAAAACGTTGTAAAAAGTCTAATAAGTCAAAGTATTTTAGACCTCTTTTTCTTTTTTAGGAAGTCACCAATACAAACCAGTAGATTGATTCACAAAATTCTGGTAAATCATTGATTCGTCTGGTATTTGAATATTTACTTTAACTAGATCGAAATTTTAAATTTCAAAAATTAAAGATCAAAGATACTATGTCACATTCAGTAAAGATTTATGATACATGTATAGGTTGTACTCAATGTGTTCGAGCTTGTCCCACAGATGTATTAGAAATGATACCTTGGGACGGATGTAAGGCTAAACAAATAGCTTCTGCCCCAAGAACGGAAGACTGTGTTGGTTGTAAGAGATGCGAATCCGCCTGTCCAACGGATTTTTTAAGCGTTCGCGTTTATTTATGGAATGAAACAACTCGGAGCATGGGTTTAGCTTATTGATACGTTCCATACAATTCGATTTGAATCCATCTATCCAATTTGGATTTTTTTACTGACAAAAACCCACACCCGAAAAAAATTTCGGGTGTGGGTTTTTTAGCTCAAGTGTATCTTGTCTTTACCACGAATTCTTTTCCTTGGTTAACAACAATTGTAGTTTTACCTATATTTGCAGGTTCTTTAATTTTCATTTTTCCTCATAGAGGAAATAAGGTAATTCGATGGTATACTTTATGTGTAGCTACCCTAGAACTACTTCTCATAACCTATGCTTTTTTTTATCATTTCCAAGCGGACGACCCGTTAATCCAACTGACAGAAGATTATAAATGGATCAACTTTTTTGATTTTCATTGGAGATTAGGAATAGATGGACTTTCTATAGGACCTATTTTGCTGACAGGATTCATCACTACTTTAGCTACTTTATCAGCTTTTCCAGTTACTCGAGATTCCCGATTATTCCACTTTCTTATGTTAGCAATGTACAGTGGTCAAATAGGCTCATTCTCGTCCCGAGACCTTTTACTTTTTTTCATAATGTGGGAATTAGAATTAATTCCTGTTTATCTACTTTTATCTATGTGGGGAGGAAAGAAACGTCTCTACTCCTCTACGAAATTTATTTTGTATACAGCGGGAGGTTCTATTTTTCTTTTACTGGGAGTTCTGAGTGTTGGTTTATATGGTTCTCTTGAACCTACCTTAAATTTGGAAACAGTAGTTAATCAATCGTATCCCCTAGGATTAGAAATAATATTCTATATTGGATTTTTTATTGCCTTTGCTGTAAAATTACCAATAATACCTTTACATACGTGGTTACCCGATACCCATGGGGAAGCTCATTACAGTACTTGTATGCTTCTAGCGGGAATCTTATTAAAAATGGGAGCGTATGGGTTGGTTCGGATCAATATGGAATTATTACCTCATGCTCATTCAATATTTTCTCCTTGGTTGATAATAATAGGCACAATACAAATAATCTATGCAGCTTTAACATCTCCTGGGCAACGTAATTTAAAAAAAAGAATAGCCTATTCTTCTGTATCTCACATGGGTTTTATAATTATAGGAATTAGTTCTTTAACTGAAACGGGACTTAATGGAGCCATTTTACAAATAATTTCTCATGGATTTATTGGTGCTGCACTTTTTTTCTTGGCGGGAACTAGTTACGATAGAATACGTCTTATTTATCTCGACGAAATGGGTGGAATAGCTATTCCAATGCCAAAAATATTTACACTATTCAGTAGCTTTTCCATGGCATCCCTTGCCTTACCAGGCATGAGTGGTTTTATTGCGGAATTCGTAGTATTTTTTGGAATAATGACAAGTCAAAAATTACTTTTAATGTCGAAAATATTAATTACTTTTGCAATGGGAATTGGAATGATATTAACTTCTATTTATTTGTTATCTATGTCACGTCAAATGTTTTATGGATATAAATTATTTAATATTAAAAACTCTTATTCTTTTGATTCTGGGCCACGAGAATTATTTGTTTCGACTTCTATCTTTTTATCAGTAATAGGTGTTGGGATTTACCCAGATTTTGTTCTTTCATTATCCGCGGAGAAGGTGGAAACTATTTTATCACAATTTTTTTATAGATAAATTGAAACGACAAGGTAGTCCTTTTTATCTTTATTTTTATTAATAAAATAATAAAAAAAGTTAAATTAAAATTATAATCGGGCATGCCTGGCATTTGTGAGAACCTTTTTAATGGTTCTCACCTGTTTATAAGAAACTCCTTGTCAATTTAATTAAGTGTTAATGTGAATGAACCATAACTATGTAGTCCTATTCCTAAAAGATTGACTCCAAAATAGCATATCCAAATAATAAGAAAGCCTATAAAAGCTACAACTGCAGAATTTGCACCCCGGAATTTTTTATTTGTTCTAATATGTAAATAAATTGCAAATACAGTCCAAGTAATAAAAGCCCAAGTTTCCTTTGGGTCCCAATTCCAATATGAGCCCCAGGCTTCATTGGCCCATACTGCTCCTGAAAGAATACCTATCGTTAAAAGGATAAATCCTAAACTAATAATACGATAACTCCAATGATCCAATTGTTCAATAAATTGAGACCTGTAATAATTTTTAACAGATTTAACAGAAAAGAGTGAAAAGTTTTCAAAAAGATAGCCTTTTTCATTCATATGTTGAATCTTACTTTGAGATACAACGATTAGAAGTGCAACTGATAATAATGATCCACCTAAAAGAGCTGCATAACCCAGTACCATCATACTTACGTGCATCATTAACCAATGGGATTGAAGAGCAGGTATTAATATTGAAGGTTGATGCATTTCCTTTAAAAGGGCTGAAGTAGTAAATCCTTGGGTCAAAATAGCACTTGGCGTTGTTATTGCACTTAAATTGTTTTTTTTTAAATATGGAATCATATTAATAATGTAAAAACTCCAGGAAAGGAAGATTAATGATTCATATAGATCACTTAATGGGAAATGTTTCCAATAAACCCAATGAGTAACTAATAATCCCGTTATACATAAAAAAGTTACAATCATGCCTTTTTCTAATGAATTATATAGTCGTACTTTTTTAGTGACTAATAAAGTTATCAAATGGAGTGTAATTACAATGGATACCGTAGAAAAAGAAATATGATTCAAAATATGTTCTAAAGTCGAAAAAATCATAAAATTAAAATAAATAAAATTATATATATAAAGAAATCCCTCCATTACAAATTATCAAATAAATTCAACAATGTTATAACTCATACTATATATTAATTAATTAAAAATTAATTTATTTTTTTTTGAAAATTTGGAAGATGGCATGCCGCCACTCGGACTCGAACCGAGATGCTCTCGCACTGCTTCCTAAGAGCAACGTGTCTACCAATTTCACCATAGCGGCTTGTTTGAAATCATAATAGCCTTTTTTTAGTCAATCGTCGACATTAATTCAATAGAATCTATTTTTCTTTTTTTTTAGTAAATATTCAAATTGAGATATTTTATCAACTTTCATGTTGTTTAGAACTCCTGTAATTATAGTATATTAATAAAAAACTTACTTTTTATATCACATTTTAAATACGGCACTAAACCTATTAAACCTTAAACTCAATATGTCATAGTTTTTTATTATGACAAAATAAAAGGGTTGATGGGGAAGCAATCCCCATCTCAGAAATCAAAAAATAGATTAAAAAAACGATCATGATTTTAACTTTTTTGAGTTGAAATGACACAGTCAATTTCGTCAGAATTTCTCATGCTAATATGTTTTTTATCAGGTCGATTCTAAATTTTATGGATTTTTAGTACAAAAAAACTTTTTGAATTCCCAGTCGAAAGAGATTTTGCTAACGAAAAAGCTTTTAATGCTGCCCAATACCCCCTTTTTTTCCAAATATTTTTACGAATACGCTTTTTCGAAATAGAAGTACGTTTTTTTGGAACTGCCATTTCAAATTAATTTTATTAATTATTTTTATAGTTGGATGTGAAAGACATCTATTGTTCTGTTCAAACAAATCTTTGTTTCTTATATATTATCTATGTATTTATATTCTAGATCGATGAGAACCTATTCATTAATAAATTCAGATGAAATATTAAATCAATGAATAAAAATATCATATCTCGTCTCTAGTTTTGTTGTATTTAAATTTTATTTATATGTACACAATAAACCATGCCCACAAATAAAAAAAATCACTATGTTATTGAAATTTACTTAAAAAAAAGCTTTACTTTAGTTTTTTTAAAATGTGACATCTATGTATATTAATTTATTTTTATGTTATTATATATTTGATTTTGATTTAAAAAATTTGAAAAGGATTTCTTTCAAACGAACTGATGAATACAAAAAATTCAATTCGAAATAAATTTTTATGGAATATATATACCAATATGCATGGATCATACCCTTCATTCCACTTCCAATTCCTTTGTTAATCGGAGTGGGACTTATAGTTTTTACGACAGCAACAAAAAATCTTCGACGTATGTGGGCTTTTTCTAGTATTTCTTTGTTAACTATCGCTATGATTTTTTCAATGACGCTGTCGATTCAACAAATAAATAACAATTCGATCTATCAATATGTATGGTCTTGGACTATAAATAATGATTTTTCTTTTGAATTTGGCTACTTACTCGATCCACTTACTTCGATTATGTCAGTGTTAATAACTACTGTTGCAATTTTGGTTCTTATTTATAGCGATAATTATATGTGTCATGATCAGGGATATTTAAGGTTTTTTGCTTATATGAGTTTTTTCAATACTTCCATGTTAGGATTAGTTACTAGTTCAAATTTGATACAAATTTATATTTTTTGGGAATTCATTGGAATGTCTTCATATCTATTAATAGGTTTTTGGTTCACACGACCTATTGCGGCGAAGGCTTGTCAAAAAGCATTTGTGACTAATCGTGTAGGGGATTTTGGTTTATTATTAGGAATTTTGGGTCTTTATTGGATAACCGGTAGTTTCGATTTTTATGATTTAGTTGAAATATTTACTAATTCAATTAAAAATAATGAGGTCAACCTTTTAGTTTGTATTTTATGTACTTTCCTCTTATTTGCTGGTGCAGTTGCAAAATCCGCTCAATTTCCCCTTCATGTATGGTTACCCGATGCTATGGAGGGGCCTACTCCTATTTCAGCTCTCATACATGCTGCAACAATGGTCGCAGCGGGGATTTTTCTAATTGTTCGCCTTTTTCCTCTGCTCGTAGTTATACCTTATATAATGTATGTAATCACTATTATAGGTATAATAACTTTATTTTTAGGAGCTACCTTAGCTCTTGCTCAAAAAGACATTAAGAAAAGTTTAGCTTATTCTACAATGTCTCAATTGGGTTATATGATGTTAGCTTTAGGTATGGGTTCTTATCGAACTGCTTTATTTCATTTGATTACTCATGCTTATTCAAAAGCATTGTTATTTTTAGGATCAGGATCCCTTATTCATTCAATGGAAATGCTTGTTGGGTATTCTCCAGATAAAAGTCAGAATATGGTTTTTATGGGGGGATTAACAAAGCATGTTCCAATTACAAAAATTGCTTTTTTAATAGGTACGCTTTCTCTTTGTGGTATTCCACCTCTTGCTTGTTTTTGGTCCAAAGATGAAATTCTTAATGATAGTTGGTTGTATTCGCCTATTTTTGCAATAATAGCTTATTTAACAGTCGGATTAACCGCATTTTATATGTTTCGAATCTATTTGCTTACGTTTGATGGGCATTTAAACGTTTATTGTAAAAATTATAGTGGAAAAAAAAGTAGTTCCCTCTATTCACTATCTCTATGGGGTAAACAAGGATTAAAAAAGATTAATAAAAATTTATCTTTTTTTAACTTATTAACAATGAATAATAGGGAAAGCACTTCGGTTTTTATGAAAAAACCATATAAATTTGACCAAAACTTGTTCAAAATCATACGATCTTTTATTATTATTACTTATTTTGAAAATAAGAAACTTTTTGCATATCCTGCTGAATCGGATAATACTATCTTATTCCCTCTCATTCTATTAATTCTTTTTACCATTTTCAGTGGATTCATTGGAATTCCATTTAATCAAGAAGGAATAAGTTTGGATCTATTAACTAAATGGTTAATTCCACCCGTAATTCTTTTACAATCAACTGCGCCTAATTCTGTTCATTGGTATGAATTTGCAATAAATGCAACTTTATCAGTTAGTATAGCTTATTGGGGAATATTTATAGCTTTTTTTTTTTATAAACCTATTTATTCTTCGTTAAAAAATTTTGACTTAATTAATTCCTTTGATAAAAGAGGTCCGAAGAGAATTTTGGCAGATAAAATAATATATTATATATATAGTTGGTCTTTTAAACGTGGTCATATTGATACTTTTTATGCAATATATTTCATTAAAGGTGTACAAAACTTGGCCGAGTTAGTTTCTATTATTAATAGACGAGTAATTGATGGAATTCCGAATGGGTTTGGTATTACAAGTTTTTTTATAGCCGAAAGTATCAAGTATATAGGAGGGGGTCGGATCTCCTCGTATCTTTTTTTCTATTTATTTTATGTATCCTTTTTTTTTTTAGTCCTATGATTGCATCAACTAAAAATTTGTAAAATTTTTCTTGATCTTCTGAACCAATTTGTCTTTCTTCTATTCCTTTCAGATTGAATATTGATTCCCCAGAAAATGGACTCATTAAAGGCATGAAAAGCCTAATTTCTTTTGATATTGATTTTTTATTAAAGATATCTTTTTTCTGTTCAAATTCGTGGTAATTATAATCATTACGAAGAATACTATGAATCTTATTTATAAAAATGACATCTATCCGATTTTGGATTGCAGTTGCATTTATAATAGAGGGTGAAAGGCATTTTTTTATTATTCCACGATAGGATCCATTTAAGAAAGGATCATTTCTTTTTGGCAAATATTCCTTTTTAGTTTTCTCATTGCATAATCGAGTTTTTTTATCGAGTCCCTCTATATAAAAAAGTCCTTTGTCTAGAACTGAAATTCTATTAGCAAATTCATTGCTTAAGCTTTTTTTTTTTTGTTCATTGATATAAATCCAAAAATTGTATAGTTCATCATATAAGAATTTTTCTGTTGTAGACAAAGAAATCTTTCTTTGTATCATTTCCCAGAAAATTGATAAACTGGGTGGATATGTAAAAGAAATTCTTTGTTTTCCATCATTTTGACATGTATAAAAAAAATATTGTGACATTTCATTTCGTACCGCATTTTCAAATCGATTGTTTTTTATATATCGTGTTGGACGATTCCAACGTTTAGAGTCGAAAAGAAGAGAAAGAAGGGGTTTTTCAAACCAGAAGAGGTTTTTCTTTTCTTCTTTAAGTATTTCAAACTTCGAAATATCTTGATTGCCAGAATAAAAAGTTGGGCTATTTTTATAGCATGCTTCTTTTAAGTGCAAGTGGAATTCATCCATTTTGTCCGGATCCTCCTTTTCTTCCGAAAAAAGGGAAGGAGAAGGATCTTCTTCCTGGTTAGTCTCCCTCGGTTCGGAAGTTTTTTCTACGTCTACGTCTGTTTCGTTCTCACTTTCTTTCGTTTCTGAGGTTTCTTTCAGTTTATTAGTAAAAATGGGTGATGGCATTCTGCCTAAATAGTAGACACAGGTAATAAATAAGAGAATACTAAAGATTCGAGCCATAGAATTTTTAAATTCTGACACCAGATACTTATTAGATCGAATAAGTA